CAATTTTTGGGGGTCCTGCTTATTTTCATTGGCTTCGGATTAGTAGAATAATTCGGAATAGCGGCCAAGATCTTGGGAAAATCCAAGTTAATGATCAATAGGTTTGGATAAATAATTTAGGAAAGATATTCTCATACTGACACAATATAAGGACAAGTATATGCGAAATCTATCCCTTTTTAGTTAAAAGTTTTCTTCGAATCCAACCTTTCCCTTTAAGGAATTTAATTGGTTAGCATAATATAATATCTAATAAATAGAAAATCGAATAGTGGATAATCTGTTATGAGAGAAAGAAAACATTCTTTGAAGAATCAAGATTCGTAATCAATCCTTGCCTTGTTTGTTGGATTAGGTCTAACTTTCTTGACTAAACTGGAAGCGTGGAACTTTACGAGATGAAATAGGGAAAGACAGAAGATAGAACTTAAAAGGATAATTGAAGTGACTCGTCTTCGAATCAACTTTGGTTGGGGTTCGAAAAAGGAATAAAAATAAAGTAAATTCAAGGAAGAGCTTTCCTTTTTTTAAGGGGCCCCTTGCTCGGGGGGTCGTGGAATGCTTTTCTTCTCCTCTTATTCCATATGGAATACAATCAGTTAAAATAAGAAGGAATAGGGGAATATTCGACTGTTTCAATTCTTTATTTATCTTATATTCCAAAATTCTCCCGAAAATCCAATTTAATTTTTCAATGGGGTTAGATGATCTAGTTCTTAATATTATTACTTTAAAGAACTGACAGATTCCACAACAAATCTCTTGATTCGGAATTAGAGACTCATGTCCCATCTGATGAATCGATTTTCTTTTACACTTCTGTATCTCACTCTATCTTGTTTTTTAGTATTATCTAAAATAACCGATGAATTATGAATTTTCCATAACTTAGGTAAGTGCTTTACCAACATATGTAGTGTAGTAAAAAAATAAATGGAATTTAACCCTTTCATGCTTACTATAACTAGTTATTTCGGTTTTCTACTGGCTGCTTTAACTATAACCCCAGCTCTATTTATTGGCTTGAACAAGATACGTCTTATTTGAAATGAATTGAATGAATAAGTCAGAAAATAAAAATCTTTCTTTTGGATTCCTGGTATTCTACGACTCTTTTCCACACTAATTATCAATTCTTTTCTTGGTCATTGAGATTCGTGGATAATTTAGACTACTATTTAGGGATAGATCGTACCTCTTTTTTTTTATCCCCTCGAACAAATCGAAATGATTGAAGTTTTTCTATTTGGAATCGTCTTAGGCCTAATTCCTATTACTTTAGCGGGATTATTCGTGACTGCGTATTTGCAATACAGACGTGGGGATCAGTTGGATCTTTGATTGAGTAATATTTCTTTTTTGATTGACCTCCTCCAGACCAGAGAGGAGGTCAAATTGGAGTTGCAATTCAACTTTGTTTTGTTAAGTTATTTTACTCTGCTTCGACATAAGATAGATGGAATCACGCTCTGTAGGATTTGAACCTACGACATCGGGTTTTGGAGACCCGCGTTCTACCGAACTGAACTAAGAGCGCTTTCATTCAAAAAGAAAACCCTTTTCTACTCCTAACGTGTCTCACGTACGTATAGTATCCACAAATTCAAGTTATACCCACTTTAATTGATCTCCTCGCTACTGCCCATAAAGAAGAAAGAAGTAATAGGTAGGGATGACAGGATTTGAACCTGTGACATTTTGTACCCAAAACAAACGCGCTACCAAGCTGCGCTACATCCCTTTTCCAAATTGTTGTATAATGGCATTGTACACAATTCCTGTCTTGTTTTCCACATCGTAATTTTCTTCTCTTTCTCTATCTATATAGAACCTTCTTGTCATTTCTTCTTTTTGGTCTCATATAATCAAGGAATGGTATACATCTAAAATCCTATCTAATTTCACCTATAAAAGAAAGATTACTATTCCTTGGTAATGTATAGGAAGAAGGGGTCATCTTTTTCTTTTTTAGGGGTAGGAAAATCTCGTCTATACCGTTCATTCGTTCATTCTATATATAGAATATTGATTTTGTTTTTTTAGTTAGGAATTTTGCCTAAACAAAAGAAATACAAATGATCTTGGGCAAGAGTATCTGATCATATATGTATTCCAATAAGGAAGGAGGATTTTCAATGCGGGATATAAAAACATATCTCTCTGTAGCGCCCGTGCTAAGTACTCTATGGTTTGGGGCTTTAGCAGGTTTATTGATAGAAATTAATCGTTTATTCCCAGATGCTTTGTCATTCCCTTTTTTTTAATTCTAGTTATTGCTATGCGAGGAATTCTTCGTGACATGACGCAAATTTTCCCTTTTTCAATCCTTTTTTTTTTAGTATAGGAAGGAAAAAGAAAGAAAAGATGGATTGGGTTGAACCTCAGAGTCATGAAAAATTCGGCAAATCCCATTTTGGAAAACAGAAATTCAATCAAAAGCGGTATCCAAGCTAAGTCAGGCCTCAGAAATCAGAGCATAGAAAGAGGCTGGGCTGGCTACTTAAATGAAAGGATTTCGAAGCAAAATCCTTGCTAATTCGACAAGGATTGTATTCTTTAATTATTTCTCTATTTTTTATTACTTAATTTAAGAATTTTAAAAATTTTTTATTCGAATGGATTTTATTCTTCTTCTTGGGATTCAAAATAGAAGAATAACAGAATAAGTAGAAGAATTAAGTTAAGTCAATCCAAAAAAGAAAGGAGGTTCATGGCCAAGGGGAAAGGTGTTAGAATCAGAGTTATTTTGGAATGTATCAGTTGTGTTCGAAAAGGTGCCAATGAGGAATCGACGGGGATTTCTAGATATAGTACTCAAAAGAATCGCCACAATACACCCGGACAATTAGAATTAAAAAAATTTTGTCGTTATTGTCGCAAGCATACGACTCATGACGAAATAAAAAAATAGGAGCATCGTGTGTTCGATCTTTCCAAAGAACAGATTTAATATATAGAACATAGATAGAATACAAAATACAAATCAATTCATTTGATTTCAGGTAGATATTATTTCATATGTATAGAGGGTATTCATATACTATATATGAATCAAATAATAATATGAATCAAATAATATATGGACCAAAGAAAGACTACTTCTTCTGGATCCAAAATTAATAAAATAAAGAAATCCATTTTTTTTTTCAAATTTTAAAATAAAGAATAAATCATGTATACATCTAAACAACCTTTTCATAAATCTAAGCAAACTTTTCATAAATCCAAGCAAACTTTTCATAAATCCAAGCAAACTTTTCGTAAATCCAAGCAAACTTTTCGTAAATCCAAACAACCTTTTCGTAGGCGTCCTCGGATTGGCCCGGGGGATCGAATTGATTATAGAAACATGAGTTTAATTAATCGATTTATTAGTGAACAAGGAAAAATATTATCGAGACGAATAAATAGATTAACCTTGAAACAACAACGATTAATTACTCTTGCTATAAAACAGGCTCGTATTTTATCTTTCTTACCATTTCGTAACTATGAGAATGAGAAGCAATTTCAAGCCCAGTCAATTTCAATAATTACTGGTCCTAGACCCAGAAAGAATAGACATATTCCTCAATTAACGCAAAAGTTCAATTCCAATCGAAACTTAAGAAACTCCAACCAGAATTTAAGAAACAACAATCGGAACTTAAGTTCCGATTGTTGATGTTTTATTCGAAAGGGCCAGACCTATATAAAGAAAGTAATCCAGTTTTGATTCTTGTGTTTGTTATAAGAAAGAAAAATGGGGAAGAATAAATAGTTTTTTTATTTATTGCAACATGCTCGTTGATTCCTACCACTTAATCTTAATTTATTGTATCTTCCCGGAGTTCCCTCTCCGGGAATTCGGTTTTAATTATTCCTGTATATTACTTTTTTATCCATTTAATTGAGGATCTTTATTTTATTGGAAATCGTGTAAAGATTATTTGGATTTGATACAGCTACTTGTGCAAGCATTTTACGATTAAGAATCAATTCCTTCTTGTACAGATTGTGTATTAATTTACTATAACTATCGAATACTTTATATATCCGCGTTGCTGCGTTTATCCGAGTGATCCACAAACGACGAAAATCCCTCTTTTGCCTGCCTCTATCTCGATGAGAGGAAACAAAAGCTCTTCTTACTTGTTGAGTAATCATTCGATTAAGTCTTAAATGAGCCCCTCTAAAGTTTGAGGCAAATGAACGCATTTTTGTTCGTCGTCTCCGAGCTATATATCCTCGCGGAACTCTGGTCATTGAATCAAATTAACCTTAATGAATAACTAATGATTTCTCTTCTTTTAGCCATCCTTTTTCCCATTAATAACAAAACGAATTATTCCGATATATAAAATATTAATTCCAATGGCTTTTGCTACTGTAACCTTCCCAACCACGATTTTTTATTCTATTCTCTTCAGTTATTTCGCATAGAAATAACAAATTCTAACGATACTCAAAAAAATAGTGGGTTCCATCGTTTCTATGGTTCCCTTTTAAACGGTGAGGCCCTCTCTATACACCGGAGCCCTTTCTTTCATTTCATCAAAAGGTATTGTGAACTTGTATAGTTCACATTCTTTGGCTCTACCTATCCATTATAGAGTAAATAGCTCTTTTCACAATAAGAGTTATCCATACAGTGACGGCATTTAATTATGAAAGTTGGCTAAGTAGCTGACCCTGTTAGTCCGTTCTTTTAAGATAAAGGAGCATAAGCCTTTTTCTTTTTATTACTATTTCCTCCGCTTAATGGATAACCATTTTCTACCAATGGGGGAATTGCTTCTTAATTTCCAATTTAGATGATTGGATTTGCACCAAAGGAAACCAGAAATTCCATATACCATAGAAATCTAGGATAGAGAAGCTCTATCCTATTCATTGGTACCGATCATGGATACTTCAAAAATTGTCTTATTTGTTTGAACTCATGATCTGAACGAGTCGCACATACACCCTAGCACATGTTCCTCGACGCTGAGGACATCCCTTAAGCGCGGGCGATTTTCTAGCATTTCGTATTGGCTGTCTTGCGTTTCTAATAAGTTGTTTAACCGTTGGCATGTCGTATGTATATAGAAAAAAAAAAGGATTGGTTTAGATCGATCTTAACCTGATGATTGATCATCATGAAGTATTTCTATTTTCTATTAAATCGCAGAAAACCTGAATTTAGGTTTGAAATAAATTTACAAGAAATCCGGCCACTACCAATCCTTAAACATTTCTGGAAACCACACTGGATCAGTATCGCAGTGCTCGTCAATCATTTCATCCCCTACAATATCGACAAGTCCATAAGCTTTGGCTTCGTCTGCTGACATAAAAACATCCCTTTCCATGTCTTCGGATACAACCCAAAAAGGCTTGCCTGTTCTTAGGGCATAAACCCTTGTGATCATTTCGCGAACTTTGTGTAACTCTTCCACTTCTAGTAAAAATTCTGGTGTCCTTGCCCGATAATAAGCACTAGCAGGTTGGTGAAGCATAATCCTCGCGTGAGGGAATGCTATACGCTTGGTGGGTTCGCCTCCAAGCAGAATGAAGGATGCCATGGACGCAGCCATTCCGAGGCATATTGTATATATATCTGGTGTCACCGTTTGCATCGTATCAAAAATCGCCATTCCTGAGATTAGCCACCCGCCTGGGGAGTTTATAAACAAAAAAATATCGCTAATTCCATCTTCTATACTGAGATATACCATGAGACCTGTAATATGATTCGTGACCTCGCAACGAATCTCTTGACCTAAAAAAAGTGTCCTTTCTCGATACATAACATTGTATAAGTCAACCCAAGTCGCTTCTTCATCTCCGGGAATCCGGTAAGGTACTTTTGGAACACCAATGGGCATATTAGATTAATATTATTAAATTTAAGTAAGAAAACTACACTTTAATATGGAAACGTAAGAATGGAAGAGAAAGAAAGAATCCGCAGTTTATTGTCTTCATTTTTTTTTTTCTTATTCTATATGAATACTATAGATTCTATTAATACGTAGATTGAAATAATACATATAAGGAAGGTAAGACAGATTGAATAAAGAAAAAGGAATCGGTGATTGGAATGATAAACAAAGAGGGATAGGGATCTATTCTTCGTTTTTTCCAAATAGGCCAAGCTACCCATTGCATATTGGCACTTATCGAGTATAGAATAGATCTGCTTCTCTTTCTTCTTACGAACAGAATTGGCTTCTTATTTTTAATGGAATGAAATAAATATTCACGCTTTCTGACACAGAATCCCCTAGAGGGGTTAGGTACATAGGATATAGATAGTCTTTTCCAATGCGATAAAATAAAGCGACATCGTGTCTATTTTTCTTTGCTAAAGGGGTATTTCCATGGGTTTGCCTTGGTATCGTGTTCATACTGTTGTATTGAATGATCCGGGTCGATTGCTTTCGGTGCATATAATGCACACAGCTTTAGTTTCTGGTTGGGCCGGCTCGATGGCTTTATATGAATTAGCGGTTTTTGATCCCTCTGATCCTGTTCTGGATCCAATGTGGAGACAAGGTATGTTCGTAATTCCCTTCATGACTCGTTTAGGAATAACCAATTCGTGGGGTGGTTGGAGTATTTCAGGAGGAACTGTAACGAATCCGGGTATTTGGAGTTATGAAGGTGTGGCAGGTGCGCATATTGTGTTTTCTGGCTTGTGTTTCTTGGCAGCTATCTGGCATTGGGTATATTGGGACCTAGAAATATTCTGTGATGAGCGGACAGGAAAACCCTCTTTGGATTTGCCCAAGATCTTTGGAATTCATTTATTTCTTGCAGGGGTGGCTTGCTTTGGCTTTGGCGCATTTCATGTAACGGGTTTGTATGGTCCTGGGATATGGGTGTCCGATCCTTATGGACTAACTGGAAAAGTACAAGCTGTAAATCCAGCGTGGGGTGTAGAAGGTTTTGATCCTTTTGTTCCGGGGGGAATAGCTTCTCATCATATTGCTGCGGGTACATTGGGCATATTAGCGGGCCTATTCCATCTTAGTGTCCGTCCGCCTCAACGTCTATACAAAGGATTACGTATGGGCAATATTGAAACTGTACTTTCCAGTAGTATCGCTGCTGTTTTTTTTGCAGCTTTCGTAGTTGCCGGAACTATGTGGTATGGGTCAGCAACTACCCCAATCGAATTATTTGGGCCTACTCGTTATCAGTGGGATCAGGGATACTTTCAGCAAGAAATATATCGAAGAGTTAGCGATGGGTTAGCCGAAAATCTTAGTTTATCAGAAGCTTGGTCTAAAATTCCCGAAAAATTAGCCTTTTATGATTATATTGGTAATAATCCGGCAAAGGGGGGATTATTCAGAGCAGGCTCAATGGACAACGGGGATGGAATAGCTGTTGGATGGTTAGGACATCCCGTCTTTAGAGATAAAGAAGGACGCGAGCTTTTTGTACGCCGTATGCCTACTTTTTTTGAAACATTTCCGGTTGTTTTGGTAGATGAAGAGGGAATTGTGAGAGCGGACGTTCCTTTTAGAAGAGCAGAATCCAAATATAGTGTTGAACAAGTAGGTGTAACGGTGGAGTTCTATGGTGGCGAACTTAATGGAGTAAGTTATTCTGATCCTGCTACTGTAAAAAAATATGCGAGGCGTTCCCAATTAGGGGAAATTTTTGAATTAGATCGGGCTACTTTGAAATCGGATGGTGTTTTTCGCAGCAGTCCAAGGGGTTGGTTCACTTTTGGTCATGCTACCTTTGCTTTGCTCTTCTTTTTCGGACACATTTGGCATGGCGCTAGAACCTTGTTCCGAGATGTTTTTGCTGGTATTGATCCAGACTTGGATGCTCAAGTGGAATTTGGAACATTCCAAAAAGTTGGAGATCCAACTACAAGGAGACAAGCAGTCTGATACCACATTGCTATGGTATCTTTCATCTCTCTTTTTTGATTTGACATGGGAAACATCTCCCATCCTTTCTTTGACTCTTTTTCTTTCTTTATCTTTATATGGGAAAAGATCCCAAATGACAAATGAATAGGTGTGGAAGTTATAATTGTAAATAAACCACGATCGAATCTATGGAAGCATTGGTTTATACGTTCCTTTTAGTTTCGACTTTAGGGATAATTTTTTTCGCTATCTTCTTCCGAGAACCACCTAAGGTTCCGACTAAAAAAATGAAATAATTTCATTGAAGTAAGAAGTCTCCCAGATGGGGAGACTTCTTACTTCAATTAGTCCCCGTGTTCTTCGAATGGATCTCTTAATTGTTGAGAGGGTTGCCCAAACGCGGTATATAAGGCATACCCAGTAAAGCTTACAAGTAAACCAGATATGGAGATGGCGACTAAAGTTGCTGTTTCCATTTTTATAGAATTTCAAGATTACAATGGATCTACGAAAAGATCTTGTATTTACAACTACAACGGAATAGTATACAAAGTCAACACCAATGATTAAATAGAATTTATGGCTACACAAACCGTTGAAGATAGTTCTAGACCTGGGCCAAGACGAACTCGCGTAGGTAGTTTATTGAAACCCTTGAATTCGGAATATGGGAAAGTAGCTCCGGGTTGGGGGACTACTCCTTTTATGGGGGTCGCAATGGCTTTATTCGCGATATTCCTATCTATCATTTTAGAAATTTATAATTCTTCTGTTTTACTGGACGGAATTTTAATGAATTAGGTTTCTACTAACTAAAACTACGAAGTCATTGTTTTTCCATCCAAAAAAGCCTTTCTACTTTAAGCTATACATTTCTAGACATTCTGGTAGTTCGACCGTGGAATTTTTTTGTTTTGGTATCTCTGGAATATGAGTGTGTGACTTGTTAGAATGGATCCTATTGATAATACATAGAAAGGGCCTGTTATCTCTATCAAGATGATTCTAATTCGTCGGATATTTTTTATTCTAGTATCTGGAACACGAAATAGATAGAGTGGATCAAGAAAAAAAATGGAACTATGATTCATACTCACTATTCAGACCTCGCAACCAGACTGAAAAAAATTCAAGTAGTTTTTAATAAAAAAAGAAATTTTCTTCCTTCCAATTTTGTTTGCCCAAAAGACAACTTTTTTTTCTCTCGATTTTGTCGAGTTATTACACGGATTCAATAAATGATCATCAAGCGGTTCTTATTCGAAGAACCCTTGCCTTTTGGTTAGCTTGAGACTCAATCATCGTGGCTCTAGTATGAATCTAAGGTTTTAATTGAACTGATTCATAGGATCGCAACAAGATAATTTCTATCAGAAAACTACTAAAATTTTTGCTTTATTTATTTACTAGTAAAACAAGAGTAAATCTGCATTACGCAAAAAAAAAAAAAGAAATCCAAAATAGGGAAGAGAAAAGTCAAGAAGCCTCTAATGACCAACATAAGGGAAAGAAAGAAAGACAGATGAGCCAACTTGAGATTTTTTGGCATTATCATCACAAAGAATAAGTTCTGGATTTTTCTTATTTCATATCTTCAAGGCAAATCGACCCAATCCAGTGGCTGATGAAGTTTTGAACCTTTTTTTTTCTAATATCCGTTGAAAATTTGTGTGTTTCTGCTTGAGCCGTACGAGATGAAATTTTCATATACGGTTCTCGGAGGGGGACTCGGGTTAGTTACCTATCTCAATAAAGTATATGATTGGTTTGAGGAACGTCTTGAGATTCAGGCAATTGCGGATGATATAACTAGTAAATATGTTCCTCCTCATGTCAACATATTTTATTGTTTAGGGGGAATTACACTTACTTGTTTTCTAGTACAAGTCGCTACCGGTTTTGCTATGACTTTTTACTACCGCCCAACCGTTACAGAGGCTTTTTCCTCGGTTCAATACATAATGACCGAGGCCAACTTTGGTTGGTTAATCCGATCAGTTCATCGATGGTCAGCAAGTATGATGGTTCTAATGATGATCCTGCACGTATTTCGTGTGTATCTCACAGGTGGATTTAAAAAACCCCGCGAATTAACTTGGGTGACAGGTGTGGTTTTGGGTGTATTGACTGCATCGTTTGGTGTAACTGGTTATTCTTTGCCTTGGGATCAAATTGGTTATTGGGCAGTCAAAATTGTGACAGGTGTACCTGAAGCGATTCCGGTAATAGGATCGCCTTTAGTGGAGTTATTACGTGGAAGTGCTAGTGTGGGCCAATCCACTTTGACTCGTTTTTATAGTTTACATACCTTTGTACTGCCTCTGCTTACTGCCGTATTTATGTTAATGCACTTTCCAATGATACGTAAGCAAGGTATTTCGGGTCCTTTATAGGGAAGCCATATCATAGAGAAAGATAATTCTAATTTTCATATATCATATCGGGTAGGTTGTGGTATTTCATTGCTACAAACATGGGTTATTGTAAAATAAGACATGTCATTTGGATACTTTTCTTCAACTCCGAAGTATTTTGATACAAATAGTTGAAGTTCATTTTATGAAAGAAAATAAGGCGGATTATGGGAGTGTGTGACTTGAATTATTGATTTGGCCATGCAGATAAAGAATTGGATCTGCCACATTAGAATTCACAACCAAAGGTGTCTCCGCATCCAATCAACACGTAAGTCCCCTATCTAGGAAGGATAGGCTGGTTCACTTGAGGAGAATATTTTCTATGATCATACCCCAACCATGTCATCCATGAACAGGCTCCGTAAGATCCCATAGAGTAGAAATAGAATAAGTCATGTGACATGATCCAATTCTCTATTTATTACACTTACTTTTTTTATTATAGTATGGAAATGCATTCATTTTCTTTGCATCGATTGCGATCCGCAATACTATCGGAGTAAAAGAAGGTATCTAAAGAAGAACGTAGGCTAGACTTTTTGATTTTTTATTAGTAACAAGTAAATATTTTGTTTGGACGTAAGAAACTTGCGATATTGAGGGGATAAACACCAACTAATCAAGAGACATGAGACAATCCACAAAGCAATTGATCATGATCAAATTTGCAAGCCAACTTGGATATTGAGCATTTACCCATAAGAATAAGATTCTTTTCAATAAAATAAGTAGTTGTAGGTGCAACTTCGGAAAAGAGAATCTGATAAAGCTTTTCTTACCTAGAGTCATTGAGTCATTATATACCTTATTCTATTATGGATCTTCCACGGTCTTTTTTCTTTCATTCTTGCTCGAGCCGGATGATGAAAAATTCTCATGTCCGGTTCCTTTGGGGGATGGATCCTAAAGAATTCACCTATCCCAATAACAAAGAAACCTGACTTAAATGATCCTGTATTAAGAGCAAAATTAGCTAAAGGGATGGGACATAATTATTACGGGGAACCCGCCTGGCCCAACGATCTTTTATATATTTTTCCAGTAGTAATTCTAGGTACTATTGCATGTAATGTAGGTTTAGCGGTTCTCGAGCCGTCAATGATTGGTGAACCGGCGGATCCGTTTGCAACTCCTCTGGAAATATTACCCGAGTGGTACTTCTTTCCCGTCTTTCAAATACTCCGTACAGTACCCAATAAGTTATTGGGCGTTCTCTTAATGGTTTCTGTGCCAACGGGCTTATTGACAGTACCCTTTCTAGAGAATGTCAATAAATTCCAAAATCCATTTCGTCGCCCAGTAGCTACGACCGTTTTTTTAATCGGTACTGCAGTAGCTCTTTGGTTAGGTATTGGAGCAACATTACCCATTGAAAAATCCTTAACTTTAGGTCTTTTTTAGGGATTTTTCAGGTTGATTCATTCAACCGTGAAGTACCGTGCATAGGTATCTAGGAAATAGTTACTTCCAAGTGAATCTTCCCTAGATACCTAAAATCCATTTTATTATGATCCATTTCGCGAAAATATAGATTGTGCCAAAGATGCAAAATTGTTTTCTTTTTTCTTTTTATTCTAACTCGAAAAAGAAGAAGAGGAAAAAATTGCAATGGATTTAAAACGAGAACTTATTCTTAGGTAAATCGATTGGGAGATGCTTCTCTAGAGTGTCCCATATCTGTTTTCCATCTTCCATACGAAAACTGTCAATTCTCATAAGATCTTCTTCAGTCTTACTCAAAAGGTCCAATAGTGTATGTATATTGGCCCTTTTGAGACAATTATACGTTCTAGAAGGCAATTCTAATTGATCAATAAAAATACAATTCAATGGAATTCCTTTTTTGTTTTTCTTTAGATTAGTTAATCTTTTTTGAAAGGTTAAAAGGGGTGGAGTAAACCTGTTTTTATTTTCTTCGAAACTAGTACCCTCTTCCTCCGCGTGTAGAAAAGGAAGAAATAAATCAATCAAATTACGAGAAGCCTCATAAAGCGCTTCCTTAGGGGTTAAACTTCCATTCGTCCATATTTCTAGAAAAAGTATCTCGTGTTTTTCATTTCCATTCCCACAAGAAAAAATACTATAATTCACATTTCGAACAGGCATGGATACAGCATCTATGGGATAACTTCCATCTTGAGAGTTCTTTCTGAGTTCCGTGTGATATCCGCGATCTCTCTTGATCTGTAACTCAATACAGAAATCAATGGGCTCTGTCAAGTTAGCTATAGGTTGTGCCGTATCAACGATCTCTACGGAAGGTGGTAAGATGATATCTTGAGCAGTTATGTATCTAGGACCTTTGACGCAAATTGATGCGTCTCTAACTCCATAGAGATTACTTCTCAATACAATTTCTTTCAAATTTAGTAAAATTTCTTGTACGGATTCTTCAATACCAGCTATTGTAGAATATTCGTGTGGCACGCTCCCAAATTTTGCACGTGTGATACATGTTCCTTCTATTTCTCCAAGTAAAGCTCTTCGCAAGGCAATACCGACGGTATCCGCTTGACCTTTTCTAAGCGGGGACAAAATGAAACGACCATAATAAAGACGCTTACTATCTACTCTTGATTCAACACACTTCCACTGTAGTGTTTGAGTGGATCCTGCTACCTCCTCTCGAACCATAATAGACTAGTATTATTATTTGATCATTGAATCGTTTATTTCTCTTGAAAGCGTTTTAATTCTTTTACAGACGTCTTTTTTTAGGAGGTCGACATCCATTATGCGGCATAGGTGTTACATCGCGTATACAACTTAATCGTACACCACTTTTAGCAATGGCTCGTAATGCGGCATCTCTTCCACTACCAGCACCCTTTACCATAACTTCTGCTCGTTGCAAACCCACTGTACGAATAGCATCTACTGCTGTTCTTTGACCAGCATAGGGTGATGCTTTTCTTGAGCTTTTGAATCCACAAGTACCCGCGGAGGACCAGAAAACCACCCGACCTTGCGGGTCTGTAACAGTTATAATGGTATTGTTGAAACTAGCTTGAACATGAATAACTCCTTTTGTTATTCTACGTGCACTTTTCCGTAAACTAAAACGCGCATTCCTACGCAAACCAATACGCACTCTCCTACGTGAACCAATTTTTGGTATAGCTTTTGTCATATTTTATTATCTCATAAATATGAGTTAGAAATAACAAAAAGAAAAAAAGATACAAAGATATCCGTTTCAGGGTAAAATATATCCTTTACTTTAATTATTAATTATTTTATTTGGAATTTGGACGTTTCCGCGGGTACTTTTTTTACTTTTTAGAAAGTAAAGTTCTTTTTCGAAAGATTACCCCTGCCTTTGTTTATGCTTCGGATTGGAACAAATGACTCTAATTCGTCCACGCCTACGAATCAGTCGACATTTTGTACAAATTTTACGAACGGAAGCTCTTATTTTCATATTTCCTTATTCCTTTCTTAAACTATGAATCTAATCTTTGGGAAAAAATAAGTCTCTTCGCTTGAATTTTGGAACTTTGAATTTATTACCCTAGAAAAAAGAAAAACCTAATCCTTTGAATCTTTGGTATCCTTCAAATCTTCGGTATCCTTCGAGTCTTCGGTACGCTTCGAATCCTTATGGGGAAGTCTATAAATTATACGTCCTTTGCTTGAATCATAACGACTTACTTCAATTTTGACCCTATCCCCCATCAGTATTCGTATAGAACTAGACCGGATCTTTCCTGAAATATAGCCCAGGATGATGGTGTCATTCTCTAGGCGAACGCGGAACATTCCGTTGGGTAGGGCTTCCGTAACTAAACCTTCGAAAGTGACTTTTGCTTCTCTCGGGTTTTTTTTTTCTCTGCTATTTTTTTTTTCTGTCATATTTTTTTTCTCCTATTTTTCTATTTTGATTTTCAAATAAAAAAAAACGTTGTATTTTTATTTGAAAAATAGGAAGTTCGAGATAGAATTCGAGTACTATAGGAGGGGCGATTACCATATATAACATAAGACTTCTCCCCCAATTCTGTTTAGTCGAGCTTCTCGATCTGTCATTATACCTCGAGAAGTAGAAAGAATAGCAATTCCCATTCCGCCCAAAACTTTAGGAATTCCTTGATAGTTGGCATAAATTCGTAAGCCGGGTCGGCTGATACGCTTTAAAAAGGTTCTAGTTCTATATATTCCTTTTCTAGTCTTTCTCTTTTGATGTCGCAAAGTTGAAACCAAGAAATATCTGTTACTTTCCTGATGTTTCCGAACACTTTCAATAAAACCCTCTCGTAGAAGTATTTTAACAATGTTTTCGGTAATATTTGTAGATACTACTCGAACTGTTCCTTTTTTATTCATGTCCGCGTTTCTTATAGAGGTTAGTAAATCAGCAATAGTGTCCTTGCCCATAAGACTCTAATTCTAGGTTCCTCCTAATTTTTCTATAATCAACATGTTTTCTTTTTTTTTCTTTTACTTTTGGATTTTAAAGCATATACGTGAGACATAATCTACTAATTTTTTCTTTGATCTATATCTCGCCTACTAGTATTTATAATACTTCAGGAGCTAATGAAACTATTTTAGTAAAATTCAATTCTCTCAATTCCTCGGCGATCGCGCCAAAAACTCGAGTTCCTTTTGGATTTCCTTTTTGATCAATGATAACCGCTGCATTGTCATCATAGCGTATTATTATACCGTCTTCGCATTTGAACTCTTTACATGTACGTACAATTACAGCTCGAATTACTTCGGATCTTTCTAGAGGCATTTGGGGCACTGCGTCTTTGATTACAGCAACAATAACATCACCAATACGAGCATATCGCTGATTACTAGCAGCTCCTATGACTCGAATACACATCAATTTTCGAGCTCCACTGTTATCTGCTACATTTAAAAGGGTCTGAGGTTGAATCATATTATTTTGATTTCAATTTGTTATTTCTATGCAAAAGGATGAAAGAAATATTGTCTTTCCAGAAAAAAAACCTGGTTTTTTTTATCTTCAATACTCCTTTTTTGGGATGCTATATCTCTAATCGAAGAAATTGACTTCGTATGGGCATTTTACTGGCAGCTATGGAGATAGCTGCTCTAGCTACAGTTTCAGATACTCCGCCCATTTCATAAAGTATTCGACCTGGTTTAACAACGGCTACCCAATATTCGGGGGATCCCTTTCCTGAGCCCATACGTGTTTCCGTGGGTCTTAGTGTAACCGGTTTGTCGGGAAATATACGTACCCATATTTTTCCACCACGACGTGCATATCGTGTCATTGCTCTTCGTCCTGCTTCTATCTGTCTCGACGTGATCCAAGCGGGTTCAAGTGCTTGCAGAGCATATCTACCAAAACAAATACGATTGCCTCGGCAGGATTTTCCCTTCATTCTTCCTCTATGTTGTTTACGAAATCTGGTTCTTTTGGGGTTATAGTCGATGGTTCTTTCTTAGTTCCATCTCTACTGCAAAACTGGACATGAGAGTTTCTTCTCATCCAGCTCCTCGCGAATGAAATGAGAAAGCGTGCAAATTTCTCTAATTCCATAATATTTTGGAATATTATGGATAGATGCACATTAATAGATAATAGAAAAAGTTAGGGTTTTTTTAATATTGAATATTGAATTTGTTAAAATAGAAAAATATATAGTCAAGAAAGAAGATCTAGAATATATCTAGATGTGTGTGTCTATTTATCTATATTCTATATTTATAGATAATGTAATCTTTCTTAAAAAAAAAAATTATAGATAATGTAATCTTTCTTAAAAAAAAATCTCCTTATTTCGACTCTTATTGAATCGCGGGAAAGTATTCTAATTCAATAAAGATTTCGCGGGCGAATATTTACTCTTTCCTGTCTTATTTGTTAATTTATAACCTTACCAAATAAGGCAATTTTTTTGGTTTGTTCCGCCATCCCACCCAATGAAGTCTTAGGATTCTTTTCAATAAAATCCTATGCAGTCATAGGTTCTGTCGTTCCCACTACTTCTCCTTTAATGGTTAGGTCTGAATCCCACAATGGAGCTTTCCAAAAATTTCTTTCCGAGTCAATTTTCTCAGTTTTATTAACCCGGGCCGCTCTTTACTCTTTATTTTATTATTGCTTAAAATTTCTATTTTTTGTTTCAAGTTACGATTTCGAATTCTCTGTTATTTTTATTATATTGATGCTTTATCACATTGCCTTTTATGATGTAACTCATAGACCATACATATTGGAATCCTATATCTTTCTTATTCTTCTTCCTTCTTTCTATCATCCCTCCTTTTATCCACATCCCTTTAGTTTTGCTTCACAACCTAGAATCCGTTTTCTTTTTTAGAGAAAAAATTGCAGTTGCTACAACTATATGATAGATCTACTCATTTATGATAGATGTATTTATTCATATAGTGACTGTTTCTTAGTTAGGATCTCGACAATACGAAGCAATAGGTTGGTTATTAGTTAATTTTCTATAATTACTAAGTTTTTTCTTTTTCTATTTATAGTAGGGTTCAGTCAATTTTTTTTGAATCTCCATTTTTGACTCTAAAGAAAAAACTAACGAGTCACACACTAAGCATAGCAATTATATTAAAAGATTTATCAATTTTCATTAAATCTTATAGAAAGAGGTAGAATTTCTTCTTTTTTTTCAGGGATTTCAGGAAAAATAAGGCTCTTGTCATTTTTTATTCTATCACTGAACAGAATGGGAAGACAAGGCTAGTTATTCTTCGTCTACGAATATCCAAATTTTTACACCTAATACTCCATAGATAGTTCGAATTGGATAGCAGCAATAATCAATTTTAGCGCGAATTGTTTGGAGGGGAAGTCTACCCTTTTTGATGCATTCGGCACGTGCAATTTCTTTCCCTGCGAGACGACCTGCAATTTTTACTTTTACCCCCCTTATATCTGCTTTTTTAGTTAATTCAATGGCTTTTTTCATTGCCTTTCGGAATGAAACTCTATTTTTTAATTGGAAAGCTATATATTCTGCAAGAATGTTAGGTTGTCTATAAGGTTCTTTAACTTTTTCAATAGCAATATTAAGTCTCTGGTTTACAGAATTAACTTCCTTTTGTAGATCTTTCTCTAATTCTTCGATTGCTCCTTTTTTCTTTAATAAATTGGGGAATCCAATATGGATTATGACGTGGATCGTATCGATTTCTTTTTGAATTTCTATACGTGTAATTACTTCAGAACTTGAGCCTGAGTCCATTTTTCTATTATGTGTAATTACTTCGGAACTTGAGTCTGATTCTATTTTTCTATTCGAGCCTTTTTTCCTATTCTTTTGTATATAGTTCTTGATACAATTCCGTATTTTTTTATCTTCCTGTAGACCTTCAGAATAATTTTTTGGTTGTGCGAACCAAAAGGAATGGTGATTTTGGGTTGTACCAAGTCTGAAACCGAGTGGATTTATTTTTTGTCCCATATTTTTCTATTCTATTTTTTTTTTACTGGGAATCGAAATCTAAGATGGATCTAAAGATTATTTAGATTTCTTTACTATATTTAGTACAATTGTTATATGACACATGGTTTTTTTTATGGGACAACTACGTCCTCGAGCTCGAGGTCTTAATTTTTTCATGATAGTACTCCTACTGACTTCGGCTTTAGTGATGAATAAATTCGCTTTGTCGAAATCCCTATAATGAGTAGCATTTGCTGCTGCCGAATAAACCAACTTTAGGATGGGATAAGATGCTCGATAAGGCATGAGGTTCAGTATCATAACAGTTTCCTCGTAGTAACGCCAGCGAATCTCATCAAGAACTCTTTGTGCTTTGAAAACAGACATATGGATGCGTTTTTGTGCTTTGAAAACCCGTTCGAACTTAAGTAGACGATCGGTTGGAACTTTCCTTGCGAGTTTCCTTAGCCCACTCTTCTTCTTCTTTATCCTAGGGGTATACTTTACCAGTTTGAAACTTGTCATAAATAAGGTTATTCCCCGGGTTATTCCATTTCTTTGTTTTTTTTTATTTTGAATCTTTCTATTCTGAATTCAGTTAACGACGAGATTTAGTATCTTTTCTTGCACTTTCATAACTCGTGAAATGCCGAGTAGGCACGAATTCCCCCAATTTGCGACCTACCATAGGATTTGTTATGTAAATAGGTATATGTTCCTTTCCATTATGAATCGCGATTGTATGGCCAACCATTGCGGGTAGAATGCTAGATGCCCGGGACCACGTTACTATTGTTTCTTTCTCCTCCTTCATATTGACCTTTTCGATTTTTGCCAATAAATGATGAGCTACAAAAGGATTCGTTTTTTTTCGTGTCACAGCTGATTACTCCTTTTTTCCATTTTAAAGAGTGGCATTCTATGTCCAATATCTCGATCGAAGTATGGAGGTCAGAATAAATAGAATAATGATGAATGGAAAAAAGAGAAAAATCCTTTAGCTGGATAAGGGGCGGATGTAGCCAAGTGGATCAAGGCAGTGGATTGTGAATCCACCATGCGCGGGTTCAATTCCCGTCGTTCGCCCATCGCATTATTGCAAATTCCAAAAATGCAATTTTCCATATTCCTAGTTACGTATTTACTTACGGCGACGAAGAATAAAACTATCACTATATTTTTTCCTTTTCCTAGTTCTTCTTCCAAGCGCAGGATAACCCCAAGGGGTTGTGGGTTTTTTTCTACCAATGGGGGCTTTCCCTTCACCGCCCCCATGGGGGTGGTCCACAGGGTTCATAACTACCCCTCTTACTACGGGGCGTTTACCTAGCCAACACTTAGATCCGGCTCTACCCAAACTTTTTTGGTTCACCCCAACATTACCCACTTGTCCGACTGTTGCTAAGCAATTTTGGGATACCAAACGGACCTCCCCAGATGGTAATCTTAAAGTGGCCGATTTACCCTCTTTTGCAATCAGTTTCGCTACAGCACCTGCTGCTCTAGCTAATTGCCCACCCCTTCCACGTGTGATTTCTATGTTATGTATGGCCGTGCCTAAGGGCATATCGGTTGAAGTAGATTCTTCTTTTCTCTCAAAAAACCCCTTCCCAAACTGTACAAGCTTCTTCCAAAGCATACAGCTTTCTAGATGTATATGACGATCTCTAGACAGATGGATCTTATATGAATCGTATGATGAAGTACCACATGAGTGGATATATAGGAAAGGAATCCAAATCTGCCGAATCGCTCATGTTATGATCTTCTACATCCTAGGTCTCCGCGTTCCGTCATCTGGCTTATGTTCTTCATGTAGCATTCAGATCGAATGACTCTATGAAATTACGTCGATACTTCCACATATTATGGGTAACGTAGGAGACATCCCTATTTTCCCCGGGGGGTCTTAATTACCACTGCTTAGCTTTCAATTCGCCTCTGACCATCAAATTAAATGTGAATAACCCGTCCTCCTCTCTTTGAAACAAGGGGCGCTTCCGGTTCTGTGCGTGCTTCAAACAATTTTGTCTTCTCCATATTACCATATCTCTAGAGTCAATAATTTTCTATGAGGAACTACTGAACTCAATCACTTGCTGCCGTTACTCAACAGTTTTCTGTTGAGGTCTATCCCGTAGAGGTAGTCAAATTGGATCAGTGATCGATTTCTAGGTTTCGTCGTAAACCTAATTGGTTACTTCCAATTACGTAAATCAATAGTTCAAACCGCACTCAAAGGTAGGGCATTTCCCATTGATATAGGAACTTTTGTACCAGAAACAATAGTATCTCCAATTATAGCCCCTCTGGGATGTAAAATATATCTCTTCTCACCATCCCCATAGTGTATGAGACAAATGTATGCATTTCGATTAGGGTCGTATTCTATGGTTACGATTCTACCAGATATGTCTTTTTGATTCCGTCGAAAATCGATTTTACGGTATAGGCGCTTATGACCTCCCCCTCTATGCCTTGCGGTAATGATTCCTCTGGAATTACGACCTTTACCACAACGGTGCCGTCCATGGATCAAATTATTTCGTGGATTGGATTTCACTTGCCTGTCTACGGTTCCCTTGCGTGTGCTCGGGATAGGTGTTTTGTATAAATGTTTCGCCGTATTATTAAGTATTCTCCTTTAGTTTTTTTCTCTATCTAGAAGTGGAATAGAATAACCCGGTTGAAGGGTAATGATCATACGTCTGTAATGCATTGTATGTCCCAGAATAGGTCCCATTCTTCTACCCTTTCCGGGTAGTCGATGGCTATTCACAGCTACTACCTTAACACCAAAGAAGAGTTCGACCCAATGCTTTATTTCTGTCTTAGTGAATCCCGATTCGACATTAAAAGTATATTGATTCTTTCCCAATAAACGAAGACTTTTTTCTGTAAATACTGCGTATTTGATTCCATCCATAAATCGACTTTCCCTCCTATGCTCTGAGTTCCAGTATCGATAAGAATTCGAGTTCTTATTGTTCTTATGTTATGGTATGAATATACCATACCAATTCGTTATGTATGGATGATGGATGAGATTCCATGGATAGAGAGCCAGTTCCAATAGACTTATGGAACGTTCCCGTTCGCGTGCATCCAGCAGGAATTGAACCCGCAAATTTACCAATTATGAGTTGGGCGCTTTAACCATTCAGCCATGGATGCTTAACAGGGATCATCGTACATCGTAAATAACCAATTTTCATATAGAAAGACATATCATAGAAAAATGAAATCGAAAATATTCGGAGATGGCAAATATTCGGAGATGACTATGAAAACACCTCTCTGGATCCTCGAATTGAAAGAGAGATTGAGAGGGATCAAGAATCCTAATTCTCGCTATTTGGAATGGATCCAATTCTATTGAGTCTGACTCATAGTGATCATTTCTCTTTAGCAAAGAATGACCTTGGTTATCAAAGGATTGAACAACCGGGATCCATTTACTTATGATACCTAGTTGACATTGATAACAAGGATCTAATGAATTATGAGTTTAATAGATCCTCTTTAGCAGAAAGACGTATATTCCTTGCTCATTATCAGACAATCACTTATTCCCAAACCTCGTGTGGGGCTAATCGTTTTCATTTACCATCTCATGGAAAACCCTTTTCGTTCCGCTTAGCCCTATCGGGTATTTTAGTGATAGGTTCTATAGGAACTGGACGATCCTATTTGGTCAAATACCTAACGAAAAATTCCTATTTTCCTTTCATTAAGGTACGAGGGCTTCTTATTCCACAAGAACGAAAGCACCTTTTCATTCTTTCATATACTAGGGGTTTTTACTTGGAAAAGACAATGTTCCATACTAAAGGATTCGGGTCCATAACCACGAGTTCCAGTGCACTAGATCTTGTAGCACTTAGCAACGAGGCCCTATCCATTAGTATTCCACATAAGAAATCCATTATAGAAACTAATACAATTAGATTGGCTCTTCATAGACAAACTTGGGGTTTGCGAGCCAAGGTAAGACCGGCTCGGGATCATGGGACCCTTTTCTATCAGATAGGAGGGGCTCTTGTACAAAATAGACTTCTAAGTAATAACCCCATAGAATCTATCTATATAAAGATAAAGAGGCAATCGTGTCAGGAAGCGGGTTTTTCTTTGGCCAAAGGGTACTTCGAACTTGGAACGAGCATGAAGAGATTAACGAGACTTCTTTCTCTTTTGAGTTTTTATGGCGGACCGGTCGCGCAAGATCTTTGGTCTTCCCCCGGAACCGATGAAAAAAAGTGGGTCGCTTCTTATGGACTCGCTCAGAATGATTCTTCTCTATCTATAGTTCATGGCCTATTAGAAGTAGAAGGTGCTCTGGTGCAATCCTTACCGACAGAAAAAGATTGCAGTCAGGTTGATAATAATCGAGTGCCATTACTTCGTCGGTCCGAACCAAGGAATCCGTTAGAAATGTTTTGAAATGGATATTGTTCTCTCTTTGATCAGGGATTGCTATATGAAAAGAAGTGGAGTTTGAAAAAGGGAACGGAATGGTCAAACCGGAACTGCTAGAGGAACGAATTTTCAATAGCATAACTTGGGCTCCTAGAATATGGCGCCCTTGGGACAATCTATTTGATTGCAGGGTTTTGTTCCGAAGCAAAGATATCCGCGGAGGCCGGTTCGTTCGTCCTATTCTGATATTCAGGACCAAGAGGTACTGGATTCTCTTTCGGATAGGCCCTGAAAGGAGAAGAAAGGCTGAAATGCCAACGGACCTCTGTCTATTCTCTAATTCACCCGATCCGATAGTACCCGTTTTTGGAACGTCCAGTGCCAAAGTCACTGAATGGGTAAGTCACCAATCCAATCCCT